TAAAAATTCGTTCCTTTTTTATGTTCAATCAAAACAAAACCAAAATGAACAATTCTAATTCTATAAGATTGAATAAAAATCCCTATTGAAATAATAGCTATGCTTAGTGTGCGACTCGTTGGTTTTTTAGGGTTATAGGATTAAATAAAAAAAAAAAAAAAGACCAGCCTTTTTTTGTATAAACAAATAACTATAGAACTAATAACCAACTCATCACTTCACATTATCTGGATCCAAAAAACCAGTCAAGATATGATATATTGGTCATATCACTGTAGCAACTGAAATCTTTTTTGCATAAACACAAGAAAAATAAATCTGATTCTAAATTGTGAAGCGAAGAAGAAATATGTGGATAAACGGAAGGGTGAAAGAAGGGGAGAAAAAACAAAAACAACGATATAAAATTCCATCCAATATGTAAGGTTTATGAGTCATCTCATAAAAAAGCAATGTAATAAAGCATCAATCAATATGGATTCATAAAAAAGAAAACGAATCCGTTCATAGAACAAAAAAAATAAGAGCTTCGAGCCAATAAAGACTAAGAAAATTGGCTCAAGAAAAAATTTCATTATGAGCTCCGTTGTAGAAATCAGACCTAACCATTAAGTAAGAAGCGATGGGAACGATGGAACCTGTGAATCCAAATCTATTGAAAACAGACTCATTGATCGGGATGGCGAAACAAACCAGAGACTAATTCCTTCATCTATTGGGAAAATAAAAGTCATGAGTTAACCCTACAACTAAAATAGCGACGAAAAGAGTCAATATTCGCCCGTGAAAACTTTATCTTCTTGGATTGATAATTTTTGCTCAATCCAATAGGATAAAAAGAAAAACAAAACAAATATTCGTTAGAACATAATTTAAAAATATCAATTTAAAAATATAAAATAGAAATATTAATATGCTTAGTTAGCTAAAAAAGCAAGATATACAAATGAATAATAGACATTTTAAAAATTTTATTATTCGCGAGGAGCTGGATGAGAAGAAACTCTCATGTCCAGTTCTGTAGTAGAGATGGAATTCAGAACCAACCATCAACTATAACCCCAAAAGAACCAGATTCCGTAAACAACATAGAGGAAGAATGAAGGGAATATCTTATCGAGGTAATCATATTTCTTTCGGTAAATACGCTCTTCAGGCACTTGAACCTGCTTGGATCACGTCTAGACAAATAGAAGCAGGTCGACGAGCAATGACACGAAATGCACGCCGCGGTGGAAAAATATGGGTACGTATATTTCCAGACAAACCGGTTACAGTAAGACCCGCAGAAACACGTATGGGTTCGGGGAAAGGATCCCCTGAATATTGGGTAGCCGTTGTTAAACCAGGTCGAATACTTTATGAAATGGGTGGAGTAACAGAAAATATAGCCAGAAGGGCGATTTCAATAGCATCGTCCAAAATGCCTATACGAACTCAATTCATTATTTCGGGATAAAAAAAAATCAAAAGAAAAAGGTCTTGGGGATAAAAAACAATAACAGGTACCGGTTTCTTTCTTTGGACAAACAATATTTCTTTTTTTTTCTTCACTCTTTGCTTTGCATTGAAAGAATAGATTCTAAAAAAATGATATGATTCAACCCCAGACCCTTTTGAATGTAGCGGATAACAGCGGGGCTCGAGAATTGATGTGTATTCGAATCATAGGAGCTAGCAATCGTCGATATGCTCATATCGGTGACGTTATTGTTGCTGTGATCAAAGACGCAGTGCCAAATATGCCCCTAGCAAGATCAGAGGTGGTCAGAGCTGTAATTGTACGTACTTGTAAAGAACTCAAACGTGATAACGGTATGATAATACGATACGATGACAATGCTGCGGTTGTCATTGACCAAGAAGGAAACCCCAAAGGAACTCGAATTTTTGGTGCAATTGCCCGGGAATTGAGACAGTTAAATTTTACTAAAATAGTTTCATTAGCTCCGGAGGTATTGTAAGGTCTTCTAAAATAAGATAATACCATTGGTTATAGTAAAGTATTTGAAAGAAAGAGATTAAGAAATATATTCATAATTTTTAGTAGATTGTGTCTCACGCATATGCCTTTAATTTAAATTTAAATTCATAAACAAATAAGTAAAAAAAAACATGTTGATTATATCAAAATTGGGGAGCACCAAGAAATTTAATTCACCATGGGTAGGGATATTATTGCTGACATAATAACTTCTATACGAAATGCTGATATGGATAGAAAAAGGGTGGTTCGAATAGCATATACTAATATCACTGAAAATATTGTTAAAATACTTTTACGAGAAGGTTTTATCGAAAACGTGAGAAAACATAAAGAAACCAAAAAATATTTTTTGGTTTTAACCCTACGGCATAGAAGGAATAGGAAAAGGTCTTATATAAATTTTTTAAATTTAAAACGGATCAGCCGGCCTGGTCTCCGAATCTATTCGAACTACCAACAAATTCCTAGAATTTTAGGTGGGATGGGAATTGTAATTATTTCTACTTCTCGAGG